AGGGTTCTAGTAAACCAAAACCATCATTTTCTAGCTATTTGGCTTCAATCTCACCCTTTTTCAGCGCAAAAATTGAAGATTTAGTTACGATTGAAAGTTTTGTACTATCATCCATAGATCCTTTATTGATACTCATTCAATTGGAAGAATTGAACCAATCAAAAAAATTATGCTTCTCGACTCCATAATCCAATTTTTTTATTAAAATTCTGATTGCCTTTTGGATAGAAATCGTGAGAATGTATATTCTTTCCTCAAATGTCCTATTGAGGGGTAAAGTATTAAATCTTTTTAAGAAATAAAGTTTTTGATCGGAATATGAAATATGAAAAAAAATGGAAAGACCCCTTAACTATTTAAGTTGTTAATAGAACGAATCACACTTTTACCACTAAACTATACCCGCTACATATTCATTATTGGATATGAATGCACCATTTGTCCAACAAATGTAATCAGACGCAGTCAAGATAGCATCAGAATCATGAAAATTCCAGCATTAACACGTATTTTGTTCCGCCGCGGCGCGGGATTTAAAAATTGAAAAAAAAATAGGTGAATAGAAAAAGTTTAGTCAAATTGAAATAGTGTACTAAAGTTATAAGTATTTTTTTTTTTGAAACCTCCCTTCACTTGAACCGCCCTATTTTCTGAATTCGGGTAAATCGGGCCTCAAACTTTCAAGCTTGTCCTTTGCTTTGAACAAGTAAATGATTTATAGTCTCAATTTAGAAATATGTGTTTTCTATTTTATATTAATATTATTTATCTTATAAGATCTATTTCTTTTCTTTCTTAATACTTCCTTCTTATCAAGACTTCTTAAGTTAATTCTTAAGATGAATAGAATACTGAACTTCAACTTTCATTTAGAATGAAATTTGTTTTTCATTAATGAATTTCCAAATTTTATACTTAAGAATAAGAAAAGAAAGACGAAAAATATTAGTACTATATTACTATAATACTATTACTAGAACACTATTACTAGAAAGACTCAATATTCTAATTTAGACTCTAATTTACTAGAATTACTATAATAAGGTACTATAATATACTAAGAATATATATAGAATATCATATCAAAAAATATCTAATATTGAATATTTCAATATAGAATATTCTATATTAATCTAGATATAGATAATTTCTTAAAGAATTTCTAAGAATTAGGAATGGCAATGAAAATTAATCTTCTTGTTTCAATAACAATTTTGATTCGTTGGAACAAAAGAAGTACTGGCCCGGCCAGTACTTATACTTAACCAGGCCGGGGAAATGAACCTTTTGTACAAAAGAAAAGAAGTAAGGTATTCTTTCTTTTCTATTGGAGAAATCTGTTTCGAATCATTGAAGGAAAATAGAAATTGTTCTCAATCTTGACTTCACGTGTTAAATCACATGATAAATTTCCAATTTGGAATGGGGAGAGATGGCTGAGTGGACTAAAGCGTCGGATTGCTAATCCGTTGTACGAATTATTCGTACCGAGGGTTCGAATCCCTCTCTCTCCGACCCCCCTGATCACTTGATATTTTAGAATTGGAATAAATTTCGATTATTTTCTTTTATGAATCTTTTCTCTTTATCTAGCATCTATTCCATTTATTTATAAATTTACCTATGAAAAAATCAAGGAAAAAGTAAAAACGAATCTCATCTCTTTTTTTATTCTTCACGCCCAGGATTACGCCCCGGATCATTAGATAAGAATCCGAAGATGAAGAGAGAAACAAAGAATATTACTACTGTGTAAACGAATAGTTTAAGAGTAAGCATTACAAATCTCCAAGATAAGATCATTTTTTTTTAAGGAAATAGATCACCTATTTTACGACACACACTATACACTATTTTGATATGACGCTTTAAAGATTAAAAAAAAAGGAAGTTTTTTTTGAAATTTATTTTCACGAATTTCTTTCTAATGTAATAAGATTCGTATTTTTTCGTTACCAAAGATTTCTTGCCATATCCATATCTATAATTAGGTATTGTATGGCATCTTATAAAGGAAAGGTCAGAACAAAAGAAGAAATAAGCTGATTAGCTGATTAAAGATAAAGATCATCGCCCCCTTCCCTTATTCAAACTCAATTTCAATAGAAAATATAAAATACCAGAATTTCGCTTTTTGAATCGAGGGTTCCTAATGTCCAGACTTATCTGAATCTTATTTCTGATCTTCTTTATTTTAAGAATAAAAATCTCATCTTTTTTTTATCGAATAAATTATGAATTGAATAGAGATTCCATTTTTATCGAAAACTTACAGCAGCTTGCCAAACAAAGGCTAAGAGAAAAAAGAATAAAGGGATAACCGGCATAACGTCTACGATTGGATTGAAAAAGGCATAAGCCTCGGGCAATTTGGCGAAGAAAAAACTACTCGAATAAAGGGTAGAATTAAGACAGATACAGATTAAACTAAAGATATTAAACATAACAAATATTCTTTTCTTGTTCTTAAAGATTCAAATTAAATTGAAATGATAATAAATTATCAGATTGGATTGAGTTGTTTTTCTGAGGAAAATTTTAAAATAAAAAGGCAGATAAAAGAAAGAAATTCTTCTTTTTCTTTGATTTATCCCCAATCAAGAATCCTTCCTTACATTCTACAATCAAATAAGAATACAAGGAATTCTATTTTCATACAATATCTTAATTGAATTCTAAGTAATGATCAATTAATCTTTTTTATTCTATATCTATTGTGTTGAATCCTAGCGACAGCATGTCCTATATTTCTTTTGGTTGGTTATTGACGAATAACCAATATTTAGCTTAGTTTTTCTTAGACCAAATAAAAATGGGGCGTGGCCAAGCGGTAAGGCAACGGGTTTTGGTCCCGTTATTCGGAGGTTCGAATCCTTCCGTCCCAGATCGTTTGCATCAGAAACGAAAGATTCTTCTCTATTGAAATTTCATTAAACAAATTTCTGTTTAATGTTGGATACAATGTTATCCAATCTGAATTCTAAGAATGATTCTTAGAATCATATCTTTTTTTTTTTTTACTTTTTTACTAAAGTATTTTATTCTGAAATATTCGTGATTACTTTCGTTAACGATTATTTGTTTTATATGATAGAGATGGATGCGAAAAGATCAGAATCCGAGGATTCTGATCTTCTCTTTGATCTTACCTTACACGAGACTTTTCTACTCCATAATAATGAAAACAAAGAAACTTTATTCTCAAACTATCTCTCTTTTTAAAATTCAATGAAAATAAGATTCAATCGGAGATGGTAAATAATAAGTCAATCATAATATTAGAATCATAAAATCATAATTCATAAATAATAAATGAGAAAATATTTATAATTCATATTTCATAATTAATATATTCATATTAGAATATATTAATTATGAATTTCATTCAAATTCTTTTATTTAATATTTTAATAGATTTAATATTCAAAATTTTGAATATTAGAAATTATAATATAGATTTTAATTTCTAATACATAAATACATAATTCTTACATAAGAATATATATTGTATATTTTTATTTTTAATATTATTTAATAGAATCTTATTATTCTCTAATTGAATATTTATGAATATTTCAATGAAATATTTAGTTTAGTATACTATTTAGTTAGTATAGTATTTAGTTAAAGTGGATAAAAACTTTTATCCATTCATGGGGATTTCTTTTTCATTTGAATGAAAGTAAAGTCAAAGGCTTTTTTTTAGGTTTCTCATTTGTTTTTTTTTTTTGAAAAGAAAAAGAGGGATCTTTTATGATGGACAATCCCGAAAGATCTGTTGAAGATGTAAATAAGTTTGCTTAAAACTGATTTGTTTTTTTTTAATGTGATATTATTCATATGAGAAAATATGGGGTAAATTTAAGTGAAATCCTTTCCGGATAAACACTTATCTATCCATAGATAGATAAGTGTAGATTATTATGTATCGGTTCAGCCAATGACTATTCATGATTCCATATTGAATCAATTGCATACGGTTCCAAATTAAAATAAAATTAGAGGGATGTTATGGTAAAACTTCGTTTGAAACGATGTGGTAGAAAGCAACGTGCGACTTGAAGGACATGATTGGCTGTGGATTCTGACATCCACCATTTTCTATACGAATGAAGATGCTCTTGTCTCGACATAGTTTGTTCTGCTAGGAACCTAATTTAATTTGTCTTGGGTTGCTAAATAAAGATACTAATGGTATATAAAGGTATAGCATATGATGGAGCTCGAGCAAAAATGATTGATTCATTTATCGGGGGAATAATCTAGGGTTAGTGACAATCAATAAGTTAGACCAACTTTGTAAATATATCATCAATATCTAAATATAGATAAATGGAGAGGTTCAAATTTGAACAAGTTTGAAATGAAAAAATAAAATTTGTCGAAATCTTCAAACTGTTTCGATCAAGAGTGTATCACAAAGGAATCTATCTTTCGTATGATTTTTTCCTTTTCCATAGAAAGAACAAAAAACAAAAGGTATGTTGCTGCCTTTTTGAAAAGGAGTAAGGATCACCGAAGTAATGTCTAAACCCAATGATTTGACAAAGCGCAAAGCAAAGACAACAAATTCCGGAACAAGGAAACACTATTTTCAATTGTCTCAACGATTGGATCAGAATGAGTAAAACAAAAGAGATCTGAAAGAAGACAAAAAAAGAGGTTAGAGACAGCTCAAGAAATTCTAAAGATTTCCTTTCGAACTCTTTCAAAACTACCCAACTTGAGTTAGGAGTACGAATGAAATTTCTTTTTTCTGTAAAGAAGGAAAAAAGGCTCAAATTACAGTCTAATTCTTTATGGATCCATTTCTCTTTCTATTTCTATCTATCTATATAGATAGATAGAAATAGAAATTATATAAATTAGAATCATTTTTTCTTGAGCCGTATGAGGAGAAAACCTCCTATACGTTTCTAGGGGGGCATCTTTTATCTACATCTATCCCAATGAGCCATCTATCGAATCGTTGCAATTGATGTTCGATCCCGAAGAGAAGGAAGAGATCTTCGAAAAGTGGGTTTTTATGATCCGATAAAGAATCAAACTTATTCAAATGTTCCTGCTATTTTATATTTCCTTGAAAAAGGTGCTCAACCCACAGGAACTGTTTATGATATTTTAAGGAAGGCAGAATTCTTTAAAGAATTTCGAGTTTCTTTTGATAAAAAAGAAAGAAAGGAAAAACAAGAATCATGAATAAAAAAAGGATAGGGTAACTAGTACCTATCTTTAGCGTAATTTTTTATTCAAAGTTTCTTCTTTTCTTGTTCTATTCATACTTATTTTCTTCTTATTTTTTTTATTGCTTCTTGTTGTGGAACCCCCCAATAAGGGGGGTAATCTTTCTTCTTTTATTTGATTAAAGAAAGCCGCTATCTTTTCTATCTCTACCTTTTCCTTATTCCTTATTTTTTTCCGCTCAAAGTTCTTATTTCTTCTTTATGTTGTGCTAATCCAACACAAATTTATATCTAATTTATTGAAATTTCTTTTTTTTTCTAAAAAGTCCATTCATATTGACAATGGTGTCTCAAACAAATATAATTTGATCGTATATAAATAGATCTTTTTATCCCCATTCCCTATTGGCTCTTTCCTTCACTTTAGTAAAATGGATGGGTTTGCTGGATTTTTTTTATTTCGATCTTATCTACACTTCATATTGATCCGGGTTGCTAACTCAACGGTAGAGTACTCGGCTTTTAATTGCGACTATGATCTTTTACACATTTGGATGAAGGAATTCGTCTAGACTATTGGTAGAGTTTATAAGACCGCGACTGATCCTGAAAGGTAATGAATGGAAAAAAAAGCATGTCGTAAAAAAAATAGAAAAATATCAAAAAATTTTTAAGTTCAGTAAAGTATTTCGGGTCTAGTGAATAAATGGATAGAGCCTTATGGTTCCAATTCGAGTAAGACAAAAAAGCAACGAGCTTCCCTTCTTAATTTGAATGATTACCCGATCGAATTACTAATTATACGTTAAAAATAGATTAGTGCCTGATGTGGGAAAAGGTTCTCTTGTGAATTGTGAGTGGACCATTGATTCTTTTTTTTATTAATCCTAATTATTCTTTATTATGGATTGGAGACGGATGTGTAGAAGAAATAGTATAGTGATAAAACAAGAATTTTTTCCAAAGTCAAAAGAGTGATTGGGTTGCAAAAATAAAAGATTTTTACCCCTTTCCCTTCTTTTTATTATTGTTATTTTCTATTTTCTTTTCTTGTTATTCTAGTTATATTAACAAGGAAAATAAAATAACAAAGAAAACAAAATTGGATAGAAAGGGAAAGGAAAAAGATCTGTAGATTGGGCTCTCTGCCTCCGGGGTATATATTCTTTATTTGTTCTTACTTTTATATAATCTTTTACTTCTTATATTATCTTTATTTTTTTTACATCACAGTACAGTATAAAAGTATATATTATTTAAAGTAAAAGTATAGACAGTGCATAGTATATATTAATACTAGACTATATTCTAAGAATTATTTCTTAGAATAATAGAATAAGAATCTTCTTATTCTATTATTATTCTAGTTTATTAGAGTTATAAGTTATACTATTTTCTTATAAATAGTATTTTAGTATAAGATAAACAATATACTACATACAACATACGCATACGCCGTTCTGACCGTATTGCACTATGTATCATTTCATAACACAAGAAGTGCCTCCCTTTTTTGGTTATAGTAGAAATGTGTTTCAATGGCAGAATTACAAGGATATTTAAATTGAAAAAAGATAGATTTTGGCAACAAAACTTCCTATATCCGCTGCTCCTTCAGGAGTATATTTACTCACTTGCTCATTATCATAGCTTCAATAGTTTTATTTTTTACGAACCTGTGGAAATTATCGGTTATGACAATAAATCTAGTTTAGTACTTGTGAAACGTTTAATTACTCGAATGTATCAACAGAAATCTTTGATTTCTTCGGTGAATGATTCTAACAAAAATGGATTTTGGGGGCACAAGAATTCTTTTTCTTCTCATTTTTCTTCTCAAATGGTATCAGAAGGTTTTGGAGTCATTCTGGAAATTCCATTCTCGTCGCGATTAGTATCTTCCCTTGAAGAAAAAAGAATACCAAAATCTCAGAATTTACGATCTATTCATTCAATATTTCCCTTTTTAGAGGATAAATTATCACATTTAAATTATGTGTCAGATCTACTAATACCCCATCCCATCCATCTGGAAATCTTGGTTCAAATCCTTCAATGCTGGATCAAAGATGTTTCTTCTTTGCATTTCTTGCGATTGTTTTTCCACGAATATCATAATTTGAATAGTCTCATTACTTCAAATAAATCCATTTACGTCTTTTCAAAAAGAAAGAAAAGATTCTTTTTGTTCCTACATAATTCTTATGTATATGAATGCGAATATCTATTCCTGTTTCTTCGTAAACAGTCTTCTTATTTACGATCAATATCTTCTGGAGTCTTTCTTGAGCGAACACATTTCTATGGAAAAATAGAA